TCGATTTGATTCAGGTCATAATCTATATGGGATTCCCCAAGTTATTAATAGAAGACAGGACTAGAAGAATCGAAGAATTACAGATGAATGTCCAAAAAGAACTCAATTGTGTAAACCGAAAACTCAACATTGCTATTAGAAGAATTTCAAATCCCTATGGGCACCCCAATATTCTTGCAGAATTTATAGCCGGACAATTAAAGAATAGAGTTTCATTTCGCAAAGCAATGAAAAAAGCTATTGAATTAACTGAACAGGCAGGTACAAAAGGAATTCAAGTACAAATTGCAGGGCGTATCGACGGAAAAGAAATTGCACGTGTTGAATGGATCAGAGAAGGTAGGGTTCCTCTACAAACCATTCGAGCTAAAATTGATTATTGTGCCTACGCAGTTCGAACTATCTATGGGGTATTAGGCATCAAAATTTGGATATTTGTAGACGAGGAATAATAAGAACTTACTTTACTTGTATTTAGTTCTATCTGTTGATAAAACAAAAAAGGCAAACTCTTCCATTCCTTTTCTGTTAAATAAAAAAAAAAATGAACAATTCTATAAGGTTGAATAAAAATTCGATTAATCGTTTGATATAATTGCTATGCTTAGTGTGTGACTCGTTGGTTTTTTTAGGATTATAGGATTCAACAAAATCGACCGGCCCGTAGTACGAACTGATAACTATAGAACTAATAATCAACTCATCGCTTCGCATTATCTGGATATAAGGAACCAGTCAAGATATGATATATGAGTCATATCGTTGTAGCAACTGAAATCTTTTTTGCATAAACACAAAAGAAAAACCAATCTGATTATGAGTTGTAAAGCAATAAAAGTATACAGATAAATGGAAGGGTGAGAGAAAGATAGGAAAAGAAATATCAATGATATATAATTCCAATATGTAAGGTCTATGAGTCATCTCATATAAAGGGAATGTAATAAAGCATCAATACTGATTGATCCATAATTAGACAAATAGGTGCATAGAAGAAAAAATCAAGAGCCCTGAGCCAATAAAGACTGAGAAGGTTGACTCAAGAAAAAATTTCATTCATTAATAAATTTCATTTAAGGGCTCCGTTGTAGAATTCAGACCTAACCATTAATCGAGAAGTGGTGGGGACGACAGAACCTGTGAATGCATAAGATTCTATTGAAAACGAATCCTAATGATTCATTGGGTAGGATGGCGGAACGAACCAGAAACCTATTCATTTATTCTGAGAGGTCATGTCATAGACTAATCTTACAATTGAATGTTGAAAGAGTAAATATTCGCCCGCGAATTTTTTTTTATTTCTAAATTTTAGTCGATTCGATATGATAATACAAAGGAAAAAGAAAATAAAGATTCATTATAACGATAACGTTATATAAAAACCACATTATCTATAAATAGAAGACGTGTTTAATTATATATTAAAACACAAAAAATTTAAAATTTATAATAGATATAGATTAGATAAAATTTAAAAGAATACCATGATTCCGTATATTATTCACCGTGTATATTATTTTTTAATTGTTTAATTCGCGAGGAGCTGGATGAGAAGAAACTCTCATGTCCAGTTCTGTAGTAGAGATGGATGGAATTGATAAACAACCATCAACTATAACCCCAAAAGAACCAGATTCCGTAAACAACATAGAGGAAGAATGAAAGGAATATCTTATCGAGGCAATCGTATTTGCTTCGGTAGATATGCTCTTCAAGCGCTTGAACCCGCTTGGATCACATCTAGACAAATAGAAGCAGGGCGGCGAGCAATGACACGAAACGCACGCCGCGGTGGAAAAATATGGGTACGCATATTTCCAGACAAACCCGTTACAGTAAGACCTACAGAAACACGTATGGGTTCGGGGAAAGGATCTCCCGAATATTGGGTAGCTGTTGTTAAACCCGGTAGAATACTTTATGAAATGAGCGGAGTAGCAGAAAATATAGCCAGAAGGGCAATTTCAATAGCGGCATCCAAAATGCCTATACGAACTCAATTCATTCTTTCGGGATAGGGATGTAGAAACAAAGGAAAGGGGTCTTTTGTATGAAAAAAAAATTGCAGGTTTTTTGTTTTGAACAAATAATATTTCTTTTTTTTAGACCCTTGCATTGAAAACAAAAAAAAATCGATAAAAAAACGATATGATTCAACCTCAAACCCATTTAAATGTAGCGGATAACAGTGGAGCCCGAGAATTGATGTGTATTCGAATCATAGGAGCTAGTAATCGACGATATGCTCATATTGGTGACGTTATTGTTGCTGTAATCAAGGAAGCCGTACCAAATACACCTCTAGAAAGATCAGAAGTAATCCGAGCTGTAATTGTACGTACTTGTAAAGAACTCAAACGCGACAACGGTATGATAATACGATATGATGACAACGCTGCAGTTGTTATTGATCAAGAAGGAAATCCTAAAGGAACCCGAATTTTTGGCGCGATCGCCCGGGAATTAAGACAGTTAAATTTCACTAAAATAGTTTCATTAGCACCCGAAGTATTATAAGGGAAGGCCGTAATATAGTTATAGTATTTGGTATTTGAATGAAACCGATTAATTAGTAGATTGTTTATATATCACGTATATACCTTTAATAATTCAGAAATAAAGATAAATAAAAAAAGAAAAAGAGCATGTTGATTATATCAAAATTTGGGGGCAACAAAAATCTTAGTTTATCATGAGTAAAGACACTATTGCTGACATAATAACCGCTATACGAAATGCTGACATGAATAAAAAAAGAACAGTTCGAATACCATCTACTAACACCACTGAAAATATTGTTAAAATCCTTTTACAAGAAGGTTTTATTGAAAACGTGAGAAAACATCAGGAAAGCAATAAATATTTTTTGGTTTTAACACTACGACATAGAAGAAATAGAAAAGGATCGTATAGAACTGTTTTAAATTTAAAACGGATCAGTCGACCCGGTTTACGAATATATTCTAACTATCAAAAAATTCCTAGAATTTTAGGCGGAATGGGGATTGTAATTCTTTCTACTTCTCGAGGTATAATGACAGACCGAAGGGCTCGAATAGAAGGAATCGGCGGAGAAATTTTGTGTTATATATGGTAATCTTTCTGATAGACGAATTATACGAAGAACTTTCATATTTGTGAAAAAAGAGAAAGGACAACTTTATAATATTACCCCTCTTACATTAGTTGATACTTCAAAGCGGTTTTACCTGGAATGAAACAAAAAAAGATTCATGAGGGTTTAATTACTGAACAACCTACCAATGGTATGTATCTTCCGGGTTCGTTTAGATTTGAGATAATGAAAATATGATTCTGGTTTTTGTTTCGGAAAGGATTCGACGTTGTTTTATACGTATACTACCAAGAAATAGAATAAAAATTGAGGTAAGTCCTTATTTCAACCAAAGGACGTATAGTTTATAGACTCCAAAGCAAAGACTCGAATGATTCGGTGGTTTTTTCAATTTCAACATTCTTTCGTGGGGATACAATTCGAAGTTAAAAATTTCAAGAAACTTATTTTCTTCCAATAAATAGTAAGAAAAGGAATAACAAATATGAAAATAAGGGCCTCTGTTCGTAAAATTTGTGAAAAATGTCGATTGATCCGTAGGCGGGGACGAATTATAGTAATTTGTTCCAACCCGAGACATAAACAAAGACAAGGCTAATCTTTCTAAAGCAAAAAGGACTCTCGAAATCAAAAGTAACCGATGTACAGATGTACAAATAAATAAGTAAAAAAAAATAAGGATACGTTTTGACATGAAATGGATATATCCATATATCTCTGACTTATATTTATGAGATGATAAAATATGGCAAAACCTATACCAAAAATTGGTTCACGTAGAAATAGACGTATTGGTTCACGTAAGAATGCGCGTAGAGTACCAAAGGGAGTTATTCATGTTCAAGCAAGTTTCAATAATACGATTGTGACTGTTACAGATGTGCGGGGTCGAGTAATTTCTTGGTCCTCCGCCGGGGCTTGTGGATTCAAGGGTACAAGAAGAGGTACACCATTTGCCGCTCAAACCGCAGCAGGAAATGCTATTAGGACAGTAGTGGATCAAGGTATGCAACGAGCAGAAGTCATGATAAAAGGCCCGGGTCTCGGAAGAGATGCGGCATTAAGAGCTATTCGTAGAAGTGGTATACTATTAAGTTTCATACGCGATGTAACCCCTATGCCACATAATGGCTGTAGGCCCCCTAAAAAAAGGCGTGTGTAAAAATAAACATTGAAGAGATTTCAAGAGAAATAAATAATTCAATGATTTGATCAAATAATATACTATGGTTCGAGAGAAAGTAACAGTATCTACTCGGACACTACAGTGGAAGTGTGTTGAATCAAGAGCAGACAGTAAGCGTCTTTATTATGGACGCTTTATTCTGGCCCCACTTATGAAAGGTCAAGCAGATACAATAGGAATTGCGATGCGAAGAGCTTTGCTCGGAGAAATAGAAGGAACATGTATCACACGCGCAAAATCTGAGAAAATACCACATGAATATTCTACCATAATAGGTATTCAAGAATCCGTACATGAAATTTTAATGAATTTGAAAGAAATTGTATTGAGAAGTAATCTATATGGAACTCGTAACGCGTCTATTTGTATCAAGGGTCCTGGATATGTAACTGCTCAAGACATTATCTTACCACCTTCTGTGGAAATCGTTGATAATACACAGCATATAGCTAACCTAACGGAACCAATTAATTTGTGTATTGAATTACAAATCGAGAGGAATCGCGGATATCGTATAAAAACGCCAAATAACTTTCAAGACGGAAGTTATCCTATAGATGCTGTATTCATGCCTGTTCGAAATGCGAATCATAGCATTCATTCTTATGTGAATGGGAATGAAAAACAGGAGATACTTTTTCTCGAAATATGGACAAATGGAAGTTTAACTCCTAAAGAAGCACTTCATGACGCCTCCCGGAATTTGATTGATTTATTTATTCCTTTTTTACATGC